GATAATGAACTATTCGTTCTAAGCCATCTCTGGCGATGAATCAACAATTCGAAAGGATTTTCTTCCGGATTTTTGATAAACCAGCGTTTATTTATATATTTCCAATAATCTTTTTCTGTTTGGGAAGTAAGAAGTGCCGTTGACATCTCTTCATCTGCACAGAATTCTCGATGTGAAAACACAGAGACAAAAGGATGATCTTGGAATAGCAAAAAGAGTGGATCCTCGGGTTCCCAAATGAATTGACTTATTCGAAAAACGCCTTGCTCTTTAGAAGATCTATCTCGTGTTTGGTACTGCATGGCTCCATCCTGCAAGAACTCGGAATCATCCTCTGCAATAATCTCATCCGCTTTGATCTGCTTGTCCCGAAAAGCCCTTTCCCCATAGATAAATCCCCATTCATTGGGCTTTTCAATACAATCAAATAGAAAAACCCAAGGGCGCCATATTCTAGGAGCCCAAACTATGTGATTGAATAAATCCTCCTCTATCTGTTGCGGGTCGAAGACTCCTTCCCCTTCTTCAAACTCCGATTCATATTTTTCATAGAGAAATCTCTGATCAACGATAGAACAAGATCCATTTTTAATCATAGTAAAGGGATTCCTTGGTTCGGGCCGAAGAACCGATGTCACTCGATCATTATCAAATTGACAATCTTTTTCTGTCCGTGAGGATCCCACCAGAGCGCCTTCTACTTCTAATAGGCCATGAACTAGATCAGAATCATTCTCAAGGAGTCTATAAGAAGTGATTCCATTTTTTTCATTAGGTCCCTGTATAGACCAAAGGTCTTGAGCGACCGATCCGGCAGAACAACTCAAAAGATAAAGAAGTATCGTTAATTTCTTCATGTTTGTTCCAAGTTCGAAGTACCATGTGTACAAATAAGAATCCCCCTCGTTACATGATTTCTTCTTCAGATAGATAGATATAGGATCTATGGAACAATTACTTAGAAGTAGATTTTGTGAAACAGCCCTTCCTACCTGATAGAAAAGGATCCCATGATCCTGAACCGATCTTATCTGAGATCGCAAATCCCAAGTTTGTCTATGAAGGGCAGATCTAATTATAGTAGTGTCTAGAATAGATTTCTTTTGTATAATACTAATCGATAGGGCCTCATTCGTAAGTGCTACAAGATCTCGTACATTGGAACCCATAGTTATGGAACCTAATCCATTAGTATGGAACATTTTCTTTTCCAAGTGAAATCCCCTAGTATATGAAAGAGTGAAAAAGTGCTTTCGTTGTTGTGGAATAAGAAGCCTTCGTATCTTAATACATGTATTTAATTTATTCGGAGCGATTAGAGCGGGATCCACTTTTTGAGGAATATGAGTCGAAGCAATAACAAGAATATTTCTAGTGGAACATCTTTCACTATCCCTGGAGAGATAGTTCACTAATAGACCGAGGGATAAGTCATTCGACTCATTCATATCCAGATCATGAATGTTTGGAATCCAAATTATGCAAGGAGACATTGCTTTTGCTAATTCGAATTGAAGGGTGATAAAAAATCGGTCTATTTCCGGCATTATATCCCTAGGTAGCACACCCTTCATAGCGAGAAACTTCAGCTCCTTCTCAAGGTCACGGTCGAAATCGTCAGTATCATTATAACTATAGTAACTATCATTACTAGGTAAAAGACTGTAAATGGTACCCTCTCTATCATCAAAACCGTCGTCTTCACTATCACTATCATTCTCATCAATATGAACACCCTTAGGATCGTTATCTAGGAACTTGTTCAGAAATACTGTAATGAAAGGAACATAAGAATTTCTCGCTAGGTGTTTGACTAAATAGGATCGTCCAGTTCCTATCGAACCTATCACTAAAATACCTCTAACAGGAGGTAGGGCTAAGCGGAGCGAAAAGGGTTTCCCGTGAGATGGTAAATCCAAATTACTAGCCCCACACGAGGTTTGTGAATCGGTGATTGTCTGAGAATGAGCAAGGAATATCCGTCTTTCTGCTAAGCAGGATGTATTGAACTCATAATTCATTAGACATTTTTTATGAATGTCAATTAAATATCGTAAGTAAATTGTTCCTGGTTGTTCAATCATTTGATAACCGGAGTTATTCTTTGATAAATGATCACTATGGGTCAGACTCAATAGAATTTGACCAATCCCCCTTTCTGTCGTTAAGGTAGAGAATTGAACCAAGAATTCTCTTTCTTTATCAGCAATCAAATCACTCTTCAAGATCCAGGATTCTATTTTATCATCAATCCACTCACTATCCAGTTTTGTCCGTTTTCTTAGAAAGGAATAGATCGCTTTACTTGTATGACTTAGATGTCTTGTATTTCTCGAAAATACGATTCGATTGATGGGATTTGGTATAATACTTATGAGATCAATGAGATTAAAACCTTTCTTCTTAGAATGTATGGATTTGACCCCATAAGCGGGACCACCACCCCATAGCATGTTGCCGCCAGAAGCAGAACCTCGTCTTTCTTCCAGAAAATTTTCGAATTGTTCCAGAGCAACTAGAAAGATATTTTTTAACCAGAAAGAATTCAGTTCCGATGTAGGATACTTATTCAAAAGTTTTCGCAACTCAATCATGTATGATGGGATCATCAAAGATTTCACCTGTTCGAACTCTGTCTGTAACTCACTAGAGAATCGCGAAACAAAGAGAAGATGTGTATGAATGAGATATCCAGTAACAAGAAGAAGGAAAAGGATTGAATAGAGGAACTCCCGAATATTTAGTGATCTCAGATGTGTCGATGTCAATGGTGACTCATTATTTCGATGAATAATTTCTTCGCACAGAAGATTATGTAAACACTTACTCGAAATCTCACTTATCAGATTCCATTGTGATTGTGAAAGACACAATTTTTTCTGAAGACTTTCCCATAATATATCTGATCCATGCATAATATCATGAAAAATGGATATCCAGTTTTGAAATTTTGGACTGTTACTTAAGATCTGAACTAGGTCTGAAAAAGTCTCTAAAAATATGAAATTTAGATATTTTTGCCCTGTCGAGGTAAGGAACCATGGTATATATGTTTGCAATCGATTCAATTTGGAGAGAGTTGAAAAAACACTCTCTATTTGAAAGGTTCTATACATCTGCGCTTTTTCAAGGGATTTTGTTAGACAAGGACTATGTTTTTTCCTCTTTTTGGATGGTAAATATTTCTCAGAATATGGAGTGTGAATCAAACCTATGTTTGAATTGAAATTGAGATACTGCTGCAAGTTCTTCCCTTCTGAATCAGGTGGATTCATATCTGAAAGAGGTTGACAATTAGTTCTTTCCAAATTGACTATTTCTTCCTCTTTTAGAGGTGTTCCAGAAATGTCTGCGATCGAGTAAATAGCTCTACGAACGAGTGGATCGGATTGAATTGGAAAATCGAAAGATTTGTATAAGTTCGATCCTTCGTGACCACTTTGCGGAAAATCATTAGGTCTCAATATGTTAGATACCTGTAATTCGATTGGTGAAATAGTATCTCTCTCCAAAAAAGCATGTTTTTTTTTACTGCCACACAAAGAAAATATTTTGTTGTGACTGAACAAGATATTGAGAAATTGTCCATACGTAAAATCATAATTATGGATGCAGGCCCTTTCCACATAAAAAGAGAATCTTTTGTTACAATAGAAGGAGAAGGGATATCGATTATTCAAGAATCGAAGTCGATTTGCTTTATAAAAAGAGGATATCAATGAACTTCTATGAAAAGGTTTCACGGGATTCAACCAATTGTCTTGATCGTGAGATATCATTGAGAAATAGGAATCCGTGTTATAAAATGATTTACTGCGATTCTTTCTAGTATGGAAGGAGTCAATCATCCTCTTTTGTATCTTAGTGAACAAAAATGGTGATATTCCCCCTCCATTGATCAATAATTTTGATTTTTGGGCAGTATTATAGTCATCGAATAAGAAGTCTTTCCTTTTTTTCAAATGAATGATTTGAAGACCTATTGATTCGAACAACTGATTCCAGCGAGGCTCATTAGGACTTTTCAATTCATAGATGTGGGTCTCGGACCTATGAACGGGGATACTCTCGAAACTCACAAAGAAAAAAGGAAGTGAGTTAGACAAAAAGAGAAGAAACTTGGACAAAAAGAAACAAAGTGACTTAGACAAATCTTTTTTGTCGATAACCTCAGGCCAAGCAATCAAATATGGATTAATACGTAATCGATCGAACACTACTTGAAAATGAGTATTCTGCTCAGAAATGAAATGGTCCCCATTTTCCTGGAAATTCTTGGTCCCATTGGACCATTTGTATCTATATGCATTAGGATCCCTATTCTTGCCTCGAGAAATCAAACTAGGAGGATGAAACCATATCTTCCGACTCTTTTTCAAATTTGAGAAATTGGGATACCTTCGAATTCGATATTCGAAGGTATGATCGAATCGATTCTGTTTAATGAATTGATTCCATACATTTCTTATGGACCCATAGGTACTATATTGGATTTGAATCAGATTTCGGATCAATCGATATTGATTGACTGCCTCCATTATGTTGTTGCTAGTAAATACCACTATTTTGGGTTTTGGATCTTCCAAACCATTCCCGCAAGAGGTCTGGGCCCTTTTTTTGATGATCCTTCGATAAAAAGATTCATATTCATTCTCTTCATAAAAAAAAGAAGGTAGACCAAATAAAGATTTCTTTTTCGATTCATCCCGAGAGTTGAATCCCTCATTTAAAGATTGTTTTTGATCCAATCCGAAAGAATCAATAGAAAAAGAAAATCTCTTATGATATACCAGATCCGGCTCGGTTATTGATAGATTGAATAGATCTGCCATTTTTTGAAATCTCGCTTCTGATTCAAAATAGTGGTGTAACCTGTACCCCCCCCTGTTGTTCCGGTCATGGAATAGATGAAATAAAACAAACTGTGGATTTTTGTCCACGAATGAAATATTGTTGGAACTATCAAGTTCATCCTTCGGAACCATATTCAATGCTGGATC